TGGGGTGAATGGAATCCTATACATAAATCAGTTACTAAAAGAATAGAAAAAGCTTTTATTGTGTCACTTAAATTATATAGGAATTCTTGAACCCAAGAATTAAGAATAAGAAGTTCTTCATTACCTAGAATAGAATAACCACTTAGAATAAGGAAAGAGATTATATTTGTCGAGAAGCGAAAAATCGTATGGATACGATCCTCATTGTGTATCTTGATCAATTGTATCGTTTCTTTGTGGATTATGCTATGAAACTTTTTTAGATGTGTTTCCGGGTATTCCTTTATCATTTCGTCAAAAAAGAGGAGTTCCTCTAATTCTATGAATCTTTCTAGAATAAACTTTTCGTGCCTATCATTAAAAAAGGTTTCGGATTTACTGGTATTCCACCAATTAATCATCCAAGATTCCAGACTTTTATTAAATGAAAAAGAGATTAACCAGGGCAAAAAGACTATAGATATAAGATATAGAAACGGAGAGAATGCTTTTTTTTCATTGTTTTGTCTGTGAATTTTTAATGAACCCATCTCATTCGTCGACTTTATCCGATTTAATATTTCGATCAATTATAAGTTCTATTACAAGGCTTCAAATCTCTGAACCCATTCCGCGTTTTTTATTTGTCAGTCATTGGTTAGTCCTTAAATTTAGAAAGAATACAGAAATAGCCGAAGAAGAAGAAAGAGTACACGAATGAAGAAAAATAATATTGTTTCCAAATATCCCAATTGCTTAAAAATTCAAAACAATTCTCTTTTTTCGATGAATGCTCAAAAGAGTCACTTCAAATCAAATTAGGCTTTCGAGATAAAAGAATACCTTTCTACCAAAAAAAAAATAGCAAATATTTTGAAAAAAAAAATGGGTCAACTGCCCATAGCCGCAGGAGTAATTAAGAGAAATTTATGAAGAATGGTGTGATAATCAAAAGTAAGTGGAAAAAGCAAAATAAGATGGAAGGGTTCTAATTTTAAGTCTTCCAATCCTTTGCTTATTAAGGAATAAAAAAGATAAAAAAGAGGAGTCGATTGACAAAAATAAAGTAGAGATAATATACAAGATATGATCGATCCATATCTAACGTATCAATTTAAAAAAATTTCTTTATTCTATCTATTATTCTGAAATGTTTTGTTTTGATCTCTGAGATCAGTCTAGTATTTAAATTTGTTAGTTATTTTTTTTTACTGAATTTAATGACTTTACATACGCATAAAAGAAAGGGTTGGTTTGCGGACAAAAAAAGCTTTTTTTTTATAAATGTTCTGTATAGATATAATTAATATCCATCTTCTTTGGTTCATCAGCATTGTGACGAAATACCCGTTAACTTTAACTTATACTCTAAAAAAAAGAAAAAAAGAGGGAGACTCTTGGATTTTTCATTCTTGCTAAAAAAATGGTCATTCTTTAGTTCATTTCAAAATACTTCAATCGGTACACGCAAAAAATAGGCCAATTCCGCTGCTTTTTGCTCAATTTCTCGTGGAGTCAAATTCTCATCAGTACGAGTCAAAGGAATGACCCCCTGTCCTTTGATTTCCAGATAAAGGGCATGCCGAGTATAAATACCCTCTTTAACTTCTATTCGGATAGACTGAACATCTTTCATAAGGAATCGGAGTAAGATGCGACGATTTTTTCCGGGAAAGCCCCAACGAAAAATACATACTATTCCCTCGTTTCTATCAAATCGATCATACCCACTACCCACATTCCACAAAATTGTGCACCACAAATAAGAACTAATAAATAAACCAGCGATCCCATAGAAAGACATCACGATTCCTTGTGGAAAAAAAATTATTTGCTGAGACGGAAATAAAGATATCAAATTTCTGTCAAGATAACTGGAAATCCCAACCAATAAAAATCCCAATGAACCTAAAAAAAGTATAAAGGCCCAGCAGAAATTACTTGTTTTTCGAGACCCCGCTATAAGTTCTATCCATATACATTCTGATCGCCAATTCATACTAGATCCAGTTGCATTTTATCGGAAGTGGGAGACTAGCCAAAACGAATTTGACTGTACTTTTTTTTGTTTCCGAAGTCATTTTCATCAACTCGCGCTATTCTGATGTGAATCGTTAGGAAAAATTCATCCAATTCCGTAAATCTAAAAAACTAGAAAACCGCTCAGATGATTCCCTATCTCCACACATATGGATATATTGGCTTTACAGTTAGTTTAAGTATCCGATCGTAATTTATTTTCAAATCGACCATTTACTCATATATCATCTTTATGCCTATAGAAATTAAGAATCCTTTCCTTTCTGTTTGAAGGAAGCTGTATGGTATACCCTATTATACTAAATAGATATCTGTGTTATGATCCAAGTCTAAGTCTTGAAAAAAAAAATAGATGAAATTTCCCCCCATCGGATCTAAAAAATCTTGTTTTTTTGAACATAAAGAAATAGAGAAGCCATTGCAATTGCCGGAAATACTAACCCCACTAAAGGCACAAAAATAGAGGGGAAATTGTTGAGAATTGTCATAGAAATGGGCACCTCGATTTAATATTTGTACCTATTTTTTATTCTTATATTGAATTTTTAATTGTTATTAAATTAACTGTTATTAAATTATTAAATTGTTATATTAATATTTTTACCTATTCATATAGAATATTGTTTTGTTATGTTAGAAAGATATCTTATAATCATTATAATTATACTAAGTATATGGAAATAACTATATATAATATAACTATATATAATAAAGTGTAAGTAGTGTAAAACTAACTAAATAGACTTATTTATTTTTTTTTTCTACATGAAATATATGTGTTTCTACATAAAATATTTGTGGGATAAGCTTTGTTATTCTTTTATCTTTTTCTTGTCTTTTATCTTTTTCTTGTCTTATAATTATAAATAATTAATAATTTTCATTTTCTAATTTAACTTTATTTAAATTTAATAATAATAATAAAAAAATGAATAATTAATAATAATAATAAAAAAAAGAGTATTCTTGCGCGACAGTCTATATATAGAAATATGCGAGATATAGAAATATACAAGACTCTATATTTTGCATATTTCTATATATAGGGATAGGTAAGAAAAGAAAATGAAATTCGTTTTCTTTTTTATTTACCTTGCCCAATTTAAGAACAATTTCGTGTAAGAAAGAATTTTTGTTCTTTTACCTTGTTGATAGAGATTAGCAATAATCAGGAATCAAAATTAGGAGTAATCATAAATATCGCTAAAAAAAAATTATCTGCATGTCCTTCTATTCTAAATTGAATCTTATGTTATGTCACAAAAAAAACCATTCTTCCGATTTTTCCTTGAATTCCAATAAATAAATACTTGTTTGCCCGAAATAAAGAAATAAAAGGAAAGAAAATAATTTAAATAATTTAATTAAGTTAAAGATCTACGTGATTTATGATTCAATTTATGATTCAAAGGAAAGAAAGCGTGGAGCTGAAATAACTCATTCAGAACGCCCTTTAAAAGATTACGCGGTACGATTGAATCGAATAAACCCTTATGGAATAAAAATTCAGCTGCTTGTGAACCTTCAGGTACTGTCTTATTCAATGTTTGTTCAATTACTCTTTTACCTGCAAATGCAATGTGTGCGTTGGGTTCAGCAATAATGATATCCCCTAACATACCAAAACTCGCCGTCACGCCCCCAGTCGTAGGCGATGTAAGGATTGAGATATAAAATAACTTTTTATTCGATTGATAATCATATAAAGCGGAAGATATTTTAGCCATTTGCATCAAGCTCAAACTTCCTTCTTGCATACGCGCTCCCCCAGAAGCACACACTAGAATAAGAGGTAAAAACTTATTGGCAGCATACTCGATCAAACGAGTGATTTTCTCGCCTACTACGGATCCCATACTACCCCCCATAAACTGAAAATCCATAACCCCAATTGCTACAGGAATGCCATTTAGTTGACCTATACCTGTTTGAATGGCTTCGGTTAATCCTGTCTTTCTTTGATAAGAATCAATACGACCTTTATAAGGTTCGCCCTCCGAATGAAATTCGATGGGATCCCGAGATACCATGTCTTCATCCATAGGATCCCAAGTACCTGGATCAATCAAAAGTTCAATTCTATCTGAACTACTCATTTTCAAATGATATCCACATTGTTCACAAATATTCATTCTTGATTTCAAAATTTTCTTATAATTTAATCCATAACAAATTTCGCATTGAACCCACAAATGTCTGTATTTTTGAGTTACATCAAGATCATGAGAATTTTCCCTTCTAATAAAATCCCTAATCTTCGTGCTAGTTCTTAGACTGGACCTTGCGTTTTCACTATTGTTTCCACTTTCACCAAAAATGGAACTATAAACGTAACCTTCGCTGGAATTGTCACTGCCACTTAAAATATAACTATCAATGCAGATTTGAGAATGAAGGTGACTATCAATACAACCAGTGATGTAATTATTCCACCTATATTTAGTATCATAATCATAGTGGGAGTCGTCCCTACTAGACCTATTATTCAAATAACTAGTATTCAAATAACTAGACTTCCAATAATTAGAAAAAGAACTTTCTAGTTCACTCATAAAAGAATGATCGTTGTCAATCTCAAAAATTCGATTTTCCATATCAAAATATATGGTATAACTACCCCTATTACTATCCCGAACTAACAAAGTGTCATCAGCACTGCAATTCCGAATACCCCTGCCCCCGGCTAAACGATCAACACTGCTGTAACTAGAACTCTCACTATTCCCCCAATCATCTGGATTTTTATCTGTATCATTTAGAATTTTGTCTTCACTTACACTGATATTTTCAATAGGACCAAAACTATCGATTGATTTACTTAGCATACACCTGTATTTTAACTCCACATTGGATAACATCGAATTGAACCACCATTTTTCCATAGAGCTTTCTCACCACTATGTACATCAAAATAAATAGATGAATAGTCATTCGATGAAAAATCATTTGAATATTTCATTTCCTCTCAGAATAAGCATAGA